CCAACTCAAGATATGCTTATTGGCCTCTATGTATTAACGAGTGGGAATCGCCGAGGTATTTGTGCAAATAGGTATAATCCATATAATTACAGAAATTATCAAAATAGAAGAATTGACGATAATAACTATAAATATACAAAAGAAAAAGAGCCCTTTTTTTGTAATTCTTATGATGCAATTGGAGCTTATCGGCAGAAAAGAATCCTTTTAGATAGTCCTTTGTGGCTCCGGTGGCGACTAGATCAACGCGTTATTACTTCAAGAGAAGCTCCCATCGAAGTTCACTATGAATCTTTGGGTACCTATCATGAGATTTATGGACACTTACTAATAGTAAGAAGTATAAAAAAAGAGATTCTTTGTATATATGTTCGAACCACTGTTGGTCATATTTCTCTTTATCGAGAAATCGAAGAAGCTATACAAGGGTTTTTAGGGGCCTGCTCATATGGTACCTAATCATATGTTATCCAAGCTAAGTAGTTCTATGAAACCAGTGTGACTTCGAGTCCCTCCAGCTCAACTAGGACCATAATTCCTGGATTTATACGCGAATCAAGATCGAGAAAAGGAAGTTTTCCAATCATTGACTCAAACCCATTGTCAAACCCTACTCATTGGAATATGGAGGTACTTATGGCAGAACGGGCCGATCTGGTCTTTCGCAATAAAGTGATAGATGGAACTGCCATTAAACGACTTATTAGTAGATTAATCGATCACTTCGGAATGGCATATACATCACATATTCTGGATCAAGTAAAGACTCTGGGGTTCCGGCAAGCCACTGCTACATCCATTTCATTAGGAATTGATGATCTTTTAACAATACCTTCTAAGGGATGGTTAGTCCAAGATGCTGAACAACAAAGGTTAATCTTGGAAAAACACCATCATTATGGAAATGTACACGCGGTAGAAAAATTACGACAATCTATTGAGATATGGTATGCTACAAGTGAATATTTGCGACAAGAAATGAATCCTAATTTTCGGATGACTGATCCTTTTAATCCAGTCCATATGATGTCCTTTTCGGGAGCTAGAGGAAATGCATCTCAAGTACACCAATTAGTAGGTATGAGAGGATTAATGTCAGACCCACAAGGACAAATGATTGATTTACCTATTCAAAGCAATTTACGGGAGGGATTGTCTTTAACAGAATATATCATTTCTTGTTATGGAGCCCGCAAAGGAGTTGTGGATACTGCTGTACGAACATCGGATGCTGGATATCTTACACGGAGACTTGTTGAAGTAGTTCAACACATTGTTGTACGTAGAACAGACTGTGGCACCATCCAAGGGATTTTTGTAAGTTCTCGAAATGGGATGATGTCGGAAAGAATCTTTATCCAAACATTGATTGGCCGTGTATTAGCAGACGATATATATATAGGATCGCGATGCATTGCCGTTCGAAATCAAGATATTGGTATTGGACTTGTCAATCGATTCATAACCTTTCAAACACAACCCATCTCTATTCGAACTCCCTTTACTTGTAAGAGTACGTCTTGGATCTGTCGATTATGTTATGGCCGGAGCCCTACTCATGGCGACCTCGTCGAATTGGGAGAAGCTGTAGGTATTATTGCGGGTCAATCTATTGGGGAACCCGGCACTCAACTAACATTAAGAACTTTTCATACCGGTGGAGTATTCACCGGAGGTACTGCAGAACATGTGCGAGCCCCTTCTAATGGAAAAATAAAATTCAATGAGGATTTGGTTCATCCCACACGTACACGTCACGGGCATCCCGCTTTTCTATGTTCTATAGACTTGTATGTAACTATTGAGAGTGAAGATATTATACATAACGTGACTATTCCACCAAAAAGTTTTATTTTAGTTCAAAACGATCAATATGTACAATCAGAACAAGTGATTGCTGAGATTCGCGCGGGAACATACACCTTTCATTTTAAAGAGAGGGTTCGAAAACATATTTATTCTGACTCAGAGGGGGAAATGCACTGGAGTACCGACGTATATCATGCACCCGATTTTACATATAGTAATGTACATCTCTTACCAAAAACAAGTCATTTATGGATATTATCAGGAGGCTCGTACAAATCCAGTGTAGTTCCTTTTTCACTCCATAAAGATCAAGATCAAACGAACATTTATTTTCTTTTTCTTTCTGCCAAAGGAAAAGCTATTTCTAGCTTTTTAGTAAATACAGTAAATAATGATCAAGGGAAACACAAATTCTTTACTTCGGGTCTTTCTGGTAAAAAAGAAAGCAGTATCCCTGATTATTCAGAATTTAATCGAATCATAGATACGGATCATTCTAATCTCATATTTCCTTCTCTTCTCTACAAAGATTCTGATTTATTTTTATTGGCAAAGAGGCGAAGAAATAGATTCATCATTCCATTCCAATGGATTCAAGAACGAGAGAAAGAACTACCGCCTCGTTCCAGTATTTTGATTGAAATACCGATAAATGGTATTCTTCGGAGAAAAAGTATTCTTGCTTATTTTGATGATCTTCAATACAGAAGAAAGGGTTCAGGAATTACTAAATATGGGGCTATAGGCTTGCATTCAATCCTCAAAAAAGAGGATTTAATTGAGTATGGAGGAGTCAAAGAACTTAAGCCAAAATACCAAACGAAAGTAGATCGATTTTTTTTCATTCCCGAGGAAGTGCATATTTTACCTGAATCTTCTTACATAATGGTACGAAACAATAGTATTATTGGAGTAGATACGCGAATCACTTTAAATACAAGAAGCCGAGTAGGCGGATTGGTCCGAGTGGAGAAAAAAAACAAAAGGATTGAACTTAAAATCTTTTCTGGAGATATCCATTTTCCTGTAGAGATGGATAAGATATTACGACACAGTGGCATCTTGATACCACCGGGAAGGGTAAAAAAAAGATTGAAGGAATCAAAAAGATTGAAAAATTGGATCTATGTCCAATGGATCACACCTACCAAGAAAAAATATTTTGTTTTGGTTCGGCCCGTAATCATATATGAAATAGCGGATGGTATAAATTTAGAAAAACTTTTTCCCCAGGATTCGTTGCAGGAAAAAGATAATTTAGAACTTAGAATTGTAAATTATATTCTTTATGGAAATGGCAAACCTATTTTGGGAATTTCCGGAACCAGTATTCAATTAGTTCGGACTTGTTTAGTGTTGAACTGGGACCAAGGCAACAAAAGTTCTTCTAGCGAAGAAGCCCACGCTTCCTTTGTTGAAGTAAGTACAACAGGTCTGATTCGCGATTTCCTAAGAATCAACTTAGTGAAATCCCATATTTCGTATATCAGAAAAAGAAATGATCCGTTAGGGTCCGTATTGATCTCTGATAATAGGTCAGATCGTATCAATCCATCTTATTCTATTTGTTCCAAGGAAAGTATTCAACAATCACTTAAAGAAAATAAAGGAACTATTCATACGTTGTTGAATAGAAGTAAGGACTCTCAATCTTTAATAATTTTGTCATCATCTAATTGTTTTCAAATGGGTCCATTCAACGATGTAAAAGATTACAATGTGATAAAAGAATCAATTAATCCTCTAATTCCAATTAGGAATTCGTTAGGCCCTTTAGGAACAGCCTGTCAAGTTACAAATATTTATTACATTTTAAAAACTCATAATCAGATCTCGGTAACTAAATATTTGCAACTTGACAATTTAAAACAGACCCTTCAAGTACTTAAATATCTTTTAATGGACGAAAAAGGGAGAATTTATAATTCCGATCCATGCAGTAACATCCTTTTTAATCCATTCAACTTGAATTGGCATTTTCTCCATCATAATTATTGTGAAAAAAGATCCACAATAATTAGCCTTGGGCAGTTTTTTTTCGAAAATGTCTGTCTAACCAAACATGGACCACACCTAAAATCAGGTCAAGTTATAATTGTTCAAATTGACTCTGTAGTAATAAGATCGGCGAAGTCTTATTTGGCCACTCCAGGAGCAACTGTTCATGGACATTATGGAGAAATACGTTCCGAAGGAGATACATTAGTTACATTTATATATGAAAAATCGAGATCTGGTGATATAACGCAGGGTCTTCCAAAAGTGGAACAGGTGTTAGAAGTGCGTTCAATTGATTCAATATCAATGAACTTAGAAAAGAGAGTTGAGGGTTGGAACGAACGTATAACACGAATTCTTGGAATTCCTTGGGGATTCTTGATTGGTGCTGAGCTAACTATAGTGCAAGGTCGTATCTCTTTGGTTAATAAGATCCAAAAGGTTTATCGATCCCAGGGTGTGCAGATCCATAATAGACATATAGAAATTATTGTGCGTCAAATAACATCAAAAGTGTTGGTTTCAGAAGATGGAATGTCTAATGTTTTTTTACCCGGAGAACTAATTGGATTGTTTCGAGCGGAGCGAACGGGGCGTGCTTTGAAAGAAGCGATTTGTTACCGAGCTATATTATTGGGAATAACGAAAGCATCTCTAAATACTCAAAGTTTCATATCCGAAGCAAGTTTTCAAGAAACTGCTCGAGTTTTAGCAAAAGCCGCTCTACGTGGTCGTATCGATTGGTTGAAAGGTCTGAAAGAGAATGTTGTTCTAGGGGGGATGATACCCGTTGGTACCGGATTCAAAGGATTAGTGCACCGTTCAAGGCAGCATACTAACATTTCTTTGGAAACCAAAAAGAAGAATTTATTTGAGTGCGAAATAAGAGATATTTTGTTCCACCACAGAGAATTATTTGATTTTTGCATTTCAAAGAATGTACATGATACATCAGAACACTTATTTCTAGGATTTAATGATTCTTAAGAGCAGATTCATCCCTTATTTTCTATTTGTGTTGCAGTCATTTGATTTGGTAATAGTACTAAAGATAATAACGAATAGAAAGAATAAAAAAAAGATGTAATGGCTTGGATCGTGTATCAACGACCAATCTCCGTTAGAAGAGAAGGTTCCGTGGGAACAATTATTTATTTCTATTTTCAGGGTACCTCATCTCTTTTTTTTTTTTC